AACACGGGGATTAGTTGAAGTAATGAGCCTACCAACATTGGTAGGCTCATTACTTCAACTCAATGGAGATAATGAAAAATCATTTAATCTTTTTAGTTGGAACTTTCGGTGGTTCTCTAAAAAAAATAGCGAAAAAGATTATCCCTAGAGTCGAGACTAATAGAAATGTATAAACCAATGCTTCCATAGATTCGTCGTGGTTTACAATTATAGCTTCCATACCTGTTTATATGGGATTATCTACCCAATAAAAAAAAGGCACTGATTCAAATAAAAATTGATCGGGTATCAGAGTTAAAATAAAAAAAAAGGCGAAAAATACGAAAGCAATGTTGTATCAGTATCAGACTGTTTGTCTTTTTGTAGTTGGATCTCCAAGTTTTTGGAATGCTCCAAATTCTACTTGAGCATCCAAATCTGGGTCAATACCAGCAAAAACATCTCTGAACAAGGTTCTAGACCCATGCCAGATGTGTCCGAAGAAGAAGAGTAGGGCAAAGGAAGCATGTCCAAAAGTAAACCAACCCCTTGGACTACTACGAAAAACACCATCAGATTTCAAAGTAGCACGATCTAATTCAAAAATTTCACCCAATTGAGCACGTCTAGCATATTTTTTCACAGTAGCAGGATCACTATAACTGACCCCATTGAGTTCGCCCCCATAGAACTCAACAGTTACACCTACTTGTTCCACGCTATACTTTGATTCTGCTCTTCTAAAAGGAACGTCAGCTCGAACAATTCCGTCGCCATCTATCAAAACAACAGGAAATGTTTCAAAAAAGGTAGGCATACGACGTACAAAGAGTTCGCGCCCTTCTTTATCTCGAAATATAGGGTGTCCTAACCATCCAACAGCTATTCCATCTCCGTTATCCATTGAGCCTGCTCTGAATAATCCTCCTTTTGCCGGATTATTGCCAATATAATCATAAAATGCTAATTTCTCAGGAATTTTAGCCCAAGCTTCTGATAAACTTTGATTTTCGCCTAGTCCAGCACTAACTCTTCGATATATTTCTTGCTGAAAGTATCCCTGATCCCATTGATAACGAGTGGGACCAAATAATTCGATCGGGGTAGTTGCGGAACCATACCACATAGTTCCGGCAACAACAAAAGCTGCAAAAAAGACAGCAGCGATACTGCTGGAAAGGACAGTTTCAATATTCCCCATACGTAATCCTTTGTATAGACGTTGGGGCGGGCGGACACTAAGATGGAATAGGCCTGCTAATATACCCAATGTCCCTGCTGCAATATGATGAGAGGCGATTCCTCCCGGAACAAAAGGATCAAAACCTTCTACGCCCCATGCTGGATTTACAGATTGTACTTTTCCGGTTAGTCCATACGGATCGGACACCCATATTCCAGGACCATACAAGCCTGTTACATGAAACGCGCCAAAACCAAAACAAGCTACCCCGGAAAGAAATAGATGAATTCCAAAAATCTTAGGCAAATCCAAAGAAGGTTTTCCTGTACGTTCATCAGAAAATATTTCTAAGTCCCAATAAACCCAATGCCAAATAGCTGCCAAAAAGCACAAACCAGAAAACACAATATGTGCTCCGGCCACACCTTCGTAACTCCAAATACCAGGATCTGTTATAGTCCCTCCTGTAATACTCCAACCGCCCCATGAATTGGTTATTCCTAAACGAGTCATGAAAGGTATAACAAACATACCCTGTCTCCACATTGGATCAAGAACGGGGTCAGAGGGATCAAAAACTGCTAACTCATATAGAGCCATCGAACCGGCCCAACCAGCAACTAAAGCTGTATGCATTATATGGACAGAAATCAACCGACCAGGATCATTCAATACAACAGTATGAACACGATACCAAGGCAAACCCATGGAAATACCCCTTTATCAAAGAAAAATAGACACTATGTAACTTTATTGCATTGGAAAAGATTCTGGCTATGGAATGAACCCCCTTGTTCCGAAATAACCCATGGAACAATTATTAATCTGAATTCTATTCTGTTGGTAATAATGGAAAATTTATATTTGTAGGAAGAAAGAGAAGCAGATCTATTCTATACCCGATAAGTACCAATACGCAATGGGGAGGTTGATACTCTTTTATATGAGCGCAGGCCTTCATACTTGTTCATCATTGTAAGGCTATATTCATAAAAATTTTCTTTTATTCATTTTGTCTCCTTTTATGAACTTTTCTAATCTATTCAAAAAATATCATAAAGGTTGATATTATGAATACAATAACCCCATTCTTTATTACGTTTCCACATCAAAGTGAAATAGAGTACTTAATTATTTTTTATTTTAGTTAATGCCTATTGGTGTTCCAAAAGTACCCTTCCGAAGTCCTGGAGAGGAAGATGCATCTTGGGTTGACGTATAGTGCGACTTGTCAGATCGATTGGGTCATATGGGATTTCCCCGTTCTCTCTACCGATCGAGATATCCTTCCCTTCGCCCAAAAACAAAAAAGATAGATTGAATCATGAAAAATTTGGAGCGTGAAGTGCAATCAGATTAATTTTTGAGTTTTAGGGGAATTCATATTATAAAATTAGAATAATTTATGGTTGGCTTGGTTGGACCAATAAATTGAAGTATCCAGGCTCCGTTTTTAAAAATCCCAATTGATAATAAATATATCAATGATTCTTGCTTATATGCTAAATTCTTTCTTATTACTATTGAAATTATAAAGAGAATAGATATAAGTAAAGATCTCAACCTGAATCATTCAAATAGAAAAAGATGATGAATACGTTAAATACTAAATTTGGCTGAAAGACATGCAAATGAATTCAAGAGTAAAAATGTGGTATTATAAGTATTTGTCCTATATGTACAAATCGAAATCGGTCCGATTTTTACCCGGAGTAGAGCAGAAACCTAAAATAATTAAATAGGCCCATTCAAGAACAAGAAAATTACATCGGGATTTGGATTTGATCTCGATGAAAAACTACATCAATGAGAAGTTAGTTCGATAAGTTTAGTGAATTCTTTTTTATTATACTATTTATTATTACTAGAATTTTCAAATAGAATAAAAATCCCTTTCATTATCATTAGAAGTTATAAATAGAAATAACTGCTATGAAAAAAGAAAGAGGGACGGAATCTACACATTGATTTTTTTAATTTTAACATTTTATTTTGAACCGTATGCATCAAAAGATGCCTGTACGGTTCTTAAGGGATACAAATTAACCCTAATCAACCGACTTTATCGAGAAAGATTACTTTTTTTAGGCCAAGAGGTTGATAGCGAGATCTCAAATCAACTTATTGGTCTTATGGTATATCTCAGTATAGAGAATGATACCGAGGATTTGTATTTGTTTATAAATTCTCCTGGCGGATGGGTAATACCTGGAGTAGCTATTTATGATACTATGCAATTTGTGCGACCCGATGTACATACAATATGCATGGGATTAGCCGCTTCAATGGGATCTTTTATTCTGGTCGGAGGAGAAATTACCAAACGTTTAGCATTCCCTCACGCTTGGCGCCAATGAGTTTTTTATTTTAGAAAAAAAAGAAGACTATGCCTTCGCTTCGCCATATCAAATATGAAATGAATATTAAGTAATAATAGCATGGCACTTTGAATTCGATATGATAAAATTTTGTATTTTTTTTTCAAAAAATTAGATTATGTATCGAGAGAGTAGTATGAGATTAAAGGGTATTTCTGATTTGATTTATCAGGAGTACTTTTCAGCGTCACAAACTTTTTGTTTTCATACCAAAAGGCTCTTCCTTTTAAATTGATGTTTGAGAGAGTCAAACAAAATTCTTTTTTCTTATTTGTTTTCGGATCAAAAAGAAACTTTGGGATTGCTGAATTACAGACGAGATTAATATATAAAGCAACGGAGCCATCATAGTATTTTTTAATTCCTACAAAAAAAAGAAGGGTGGTAATTGGATAATTTACTTAATCGGGATCTGATCGATCCTACTTTGCTCTTCCATTGAGGTAAGAGCAAAGTAAATCCCATTGTAGAGCCGTATGCAATACGCAAAATATGATATGCACGTACGGTTGCTCAATTATATCCTTTTTTATTTTTCTTTTCTCTCGCATGCCTAATGAGGCGAAGAGAAAAGAATCGTTTTTATGTTATATACATCAGGGTAATGATTCATCAACCTGCTAGTTCTTTTTATGAGGCACAAACAGGAGAATTTGTCCTGGAAGCGGAAGAACTATTGAAACTGCGCGAAACCCTCACAAGGGTTTATGTACAAAGAACGGGCAAACCCTTATGGGTTGTATCCGAAGATATGGAAAGGGATATTTTCATGTCAGCAACAGAAGCCCAAGCTCATGGAATTGTCGATCTTGTAGCGGTTGAATAACAATGAAAATGGTTAAATCCACGATTTGAGTTGAGAGTTTATTTTCTTATACTGGGTTTCATATTTTCATATTCTATTAAATTAATTCGATATGGTTCATAATCATCTGGTTAGGATTGATCTAAACCAGTCCATTATGTAATAAATGATTCAGCATGCCAACTATTAAACAACTTATTAGAAACGCAAGACAGCCAATCAGAAATGTCACGAAATCCCCCGCCCTGCGGGGGTGTCCTCAGCGCCGAGGAACATGTACTAGGGTGTATGTGTGACTCGTTCAGATTATGAGCTGTAACAAAAAACAAATAATTTTTCAGTATCAATAATCAATACCCAGTAAATAAGCTAAAATGGAAGAACTCCAATCACTATCTAAAAAAAAATCTACCATCTATTGGGTATGAAATTTATGGTTTCTCTTGGTGTAAATCCAATCAGCTCCATTTAAGATAAGAAGCAATATCCCATTGGTAGCAAATGTTATCCATTAAGCGGGATAAATCATATTTCTTTGTCAAGCAAAAATATTATGCTCCCATTCTTGCAAAACAAAACGGACTAACAGGGTCAGCTATTCAGAGCTAACCTTCAAAATGAAATACCGTTACTGTATAGGGAGATCTCATTGTGAAAGACCTATTACTGGATAATTTATGGGTAGAGCCAAAGAGGTTGAACTGTACAAGTTACCAATAAGATTGACCAAATGAAGTAAAGAGCTCCGGTGTATAGAGAGGACCTTACCGTTTAATAAGTAACCATAGAAACGAAGGAACCCACTATTTCTTTATTCATCTGATACCTAATATCAATGAACTTTTTCGTTTTGAGCCTAGAAAAAGAAAAAATTGTGGCCAGGAAGGTTATAGTAGCAAAAGCCATTGGAATTTTTTTTTATACATTGGAAAAATAAGTTTTGTTATTCATAGACCAGGAACGGAGAAAAGAATAACTCAAAGAAAAAAAACTCGATTAGTTATTCAGAAAAGTTTAATTTATTAAATGACTAGAGTTAAACGCGGATATATAGCTCGAAGACGTAGAAAAAAAATTCGTTTATTTGCATCAAGCTTTCGAGGGGCTCATTCAAGACTTACTAGAACTATTGTTCAACAGAAAATAAGAGCTTTGGTTTCGGCTCATAGGGATAGAAATCGGCAAAAGCGAGATTTTCGTCGTTTGTGGATCACTCGGATAAACGCAGTAATTCGCGAGAGGGGTATATACTATAAGTATAGTGTTTTTATAAATGATCTGTACAAGAGAAAGTTGCTTCTTAATCGTAAAATACTTGCACAAATAGCTATATTAAATAGGAAATGTCTTCATATGATTTCCAATGAGATTCTAAAAAAAGAAGATTGGAAAGAATCTCCCGAAATGATTTAAAAAAGTTCCCCGGAGAATGAACTCCGGGAATATAAAGTAGAAATTAGTCTAATAAAATACGAGAATTTAGTCAGAAGTCCATTGAATTCATCAATTCAATAAAAAAATATGGATTCTCCATGATTTTTTTTTACGACACGACAGGATTCTAGGATTTTGCGATTTCGAAAAAACCATCCATCTGGATTGGAGTTCAGATTATAATTTGGATTCAATTTAAAAAAGAGTAAGCCTATTTAATTTTGGTTCTAAAACCTGTAGTTCTAGCGATCGACTCGGCTCTTTCAAATTGTTTTTCATTATTAAGAAAAGGTAACGAAGATAAAATACGAGCTTGTTTTATAGCAATAGTAATTAATCGTTGTTGTTTCAAGGTCAATCTATTCACTCGCCTAGATAATATTTTTCCTTGTTCACTAATAAATCGACTAATTAAACTCATGTTTCTATAATCAATTTGATCCCCCGATCCAATCGGGGGCAAACGCCTGCGAAATGATCGCTTAGATTTAAGAAAGGGTCGCTTGGATTTATCCATGGTTTTTTAGTTTATTTTTTATTATTTATTTTATATTATATTGATTTTTCTTCTTTAAATTCTAATAAATAGAATTCAAATTATTTTTTGTTATATTTTATATATTAACTTACATATAGGGCTTCTTTAGAAGATATTTTCTATTTATATCTATCTATATAATATAAATAATAAAAAGATTTATAAATAATAAAAAGATTTTTATTATCTATATTATTTTTTATCTTTCGACTAAATATTCTATTTTTTTTTTATTTTTATCTAATTTAAATTATTTATAGATAAAGATATCTAATAACCCATATTCGATTTCTATCGATATCTAGATCTATTACTATTAATTAGAGATAACATATATCTAATATAAATATATGTATAATATATATAAATTCTATATAGATATAGAAATTATATAAAGAATGTATGTTCGTTTGTCTTGTTCCTTCATAGATAAGCCTTCGTTCTAGTTTATTTATTTTTTTATTTCTCCATGAATTGTATGTTTATGACAATAGGCACAAAATTTTCTTAATTCCAATCGACTAGGCGTATTGTGTCGATTCTTCTGAGTAATATATCTGGAAATACCCCTTGATTTCTTATTAAGATTCTTTCGGACACAACTAGTACATTCCAAAATAACTCTAACTCGGACATCTTTACCCTTGGCCATGAACCTCCTTTGGATTTGTTATCGAAACAACTCTTATATTTTCGACCGGAAGCGAATAGAAAGGACAAAAAGGAATTTATAATAAAAAATACCAGAAAAAATATTTCGTTGTAAGCAATAGAGTAATAAATAAATAGTAAATAACTCTAAATATTTATAACTAGATTTCGAATCACAGTACACTATTTCAATTAAGTATCTTGTATGAGACGTTTGCCTCTAAACCGATCTTTTCATTCCCGTTCTCCTTCTTTTTTTTTTGGCTTAAATTGAATCCACTTCTTTATTTGAGAATAAAAAAGAGAAAGAAGGGGAAGAAGGATTAGTCAAAGATAGTGAATTCTCTCCCTAATCTTCCTTACCCCCTTCCCATGTCAATAATCAATAACTAGAAAGAAAAAAAGGGGAATGTCAACGCATCCGGGAAAAAACGATTGATTTCTATCAATAGGCCTGCTAAAGATCCGAACCATAGAGTACTTAATACCGGTGCCACGGAGAGATATGTTTTTAGATCTCGCATTGAAAATC